AGAAACACGTGGGGTAAAAGTACTCTTGATATTTCCTTGATTCTAGACATCTAAAATGTTCTGTTCTAAATTCTTGGCTCTAGGATTCAAGGAAAATTTATAGTAGTGAAAGGGAATCGGTAAATCTTGATAGAATAGACCTTCTACTATTAATGTAATGCCTACTGATAATGTAATGCCTACTGATAATGTAATGCCTACTGACTGGGTCTTGAATTAAATTGGATAGCAGGGCAAAGAATCTAATTAGTACTCGTCGAAAGGGCGGAAGTTACTTTGTATACAAACTTATAAAAGTTCCTGAGTACTCAGGAATTCAATCAATCGAATAGCGATTGAATGGATAATTGGCTTTTACTTATACATATCCACATACCCTTTTTTTTAATATCCCTTTTCCATTTTTATTTTTTTATTTTTATTTTTTTATTTATATATTTTATTTATATAAAATAAAGTAATTTTGATATTTTATATTTTTCTTATTTTTCTATTTTTATATATTATTTCTATATATTTTTATATAAAGTAAAAATAACATATATTAAAAATAACATAAACATATATATAAAGTACAAATATATATACAAATATATATAAAGTAAAAATAACATATATTAAAAATAACATAAACATATATATAAAGTACAAATATATATACAAATATATATAAAGTAAAAATAACATATATTAAAAATAACATATATAGCTATATAGCAAATAAAGAAAATTATAGCAAATAAATAAAATAGATCAAATGGAAAAGGGATATTAAAAAAAATAGGGATATGTAACAGATAGTGATCTATTTTGATTCTATATTTTTATATTTTTTGACTTAACTTAATGAAGTGCAACAAAAGACAAAAGAAAGAATAGGTCTTATTATTCTTACATCTTAGTAACATTTTCTTGACACTTCCAGGAGGGCCGTTGCGTATTTTGTTTGTACTTAATGTTTTTCGATTCTACTAGCAATCATATAAGAACTTCTTATAATTAATAATTAATTGTATTTTTTGGATTGTTTCATCAATGGTATTGTATTGGACAGAATCCTTTTTTTTTTTTGACTCCGCGCTAGCTATTCTACTATTATTAGTGAACAATAATTATTAATTAATGAACAATGCTGGAAAAATTCTTTCATATTCATAGAAATAGGGGACATAATTCATATGGATATAGTAAGTCTCGCTTGGGCTGCTTTAATGGTAGTCTTTACATTTTCCCTTTCACTCGTAGTATGGGGCAGAAGTGGTCTCTAAGGGTACTAGTAATTGAGTTAAAAAATTAAACCAATTTTTTTCTAGATCGTTTTGTTTTTGTTTGACTTTTTCCTGTTCAAAGAGAAAAGAGAAGAAAGGAGTTCTTTTATTAGTTATTAACTAATTATTTAATAAATAATTATTTGAATAAATAATTATCTGAATTATTTTATTAGTTATTAAATAATTATTTAATTTAAATTAAGTAGATTTTCTTTTTCTTTTTTTTTCTATGAGAAATAAGATAGACATATTGATTCTCCAACGAGATACTAGGTATAATAAGATATTTTCTTGGACAATTCACAAACAAGCACGTAGTGCTTAGTTTAGTGTTTTATTATTTTAAAAATTTGATTTACGCTATACTTCATTCTTCATTGATTTATTTCATATCATGATTCAAAGGTTAAAATCCGCGAGGTTTACTAATCCTTTTCGCTGAACTTTGAAAAAGTTTTTATAGAACTCATTTCTTTGGATGACCTGTTAATTGCTCAATCGATTACTTTTTTTAGAATGTTAAAAAAAGATTTCTCGATTTTATTTTATTAATATATGTATATGTCCAGACTATTATTATTTTTTCCTTTCAGTGATTTTATTCTTTCGGTAGATGTCAGGATTCATATTAAAAATAATCAGAAATCTAACAAGTAGAATCGTAAGAGTAAGGATGGGTTTTCGATTATTTCAGATTAATTGGAATCAACACAAATCAAATCAAATAGATTAGATGCAAAAAGAAATAGAATTGGGATTACATATAGATAATTGATATCTCGATAGATGAATATGAAGATGACATTCTAGATTGATCGATATTAAGCCTATATTTTTATTATAACTTTATATACTGGAATAACAAAAAAATCTACTAGAATAACAAAACGAGATCCGCTAGTATGGTAGATCTTTCTTTCTACCATACTAGCGGATCTCATAGAATACTACTGATTCTAGTTCGCTCTTTTTATCTAAAATGCGAAATTGGAATCCTTTTCATTTTTTTTTTTTTCTGCAATCATTGATAAGAAGTAAGAGGTCAAGTTTCATTCAAATCAATCATTTTGACTAACAGTTTTTACGTAAATTATAAGTAAAAAGGCAGTAGGAACTAGAATGAACAATGCAGTAGCAATAAATGCGAGAATATTTACTTCCATAATCTCATCCTTTCTTTTTTCTTTACGTCGCAATAACTCGGGATTTAATCCCATAGAGATGATAAATCTTTCGCCTATAAATTGGATGAATTCCATGTTGATCATGTCGAATCGGATCAATATCATGAATAACAATATCTGAGCTATCAAATCGATTCATCGTCGAAAATTGAATAGTATAACATAGAAAGATTGTTTATCCATATCAAATCAAATCAAAAAATGGAGTTCGGCTCTAATCGATAATTTCTTTTCTTTACTTATTCTTTACTTTATTTTGATTTATATTTTGATTTAGACTTTATTTTGATTTATTCTTATTTTCCAGTCTTTTCTATTCTATCAAACTATCGCCTTTCTTGTACAATCATCTACCGAAGTATCATCTAACCGCCTTTACACTTACATTGGTTCCAAACAAACCTAACAAACCCAAACAAATAATGGAAGCCGAAATAAAAAAGGGGGGGGTAAGTTCTAAACTCTTTTGTTTTTTAATGATCTAATCTTATCTTAATTGGCTTATTGGAAGACAAAAAAGTGTGATAAAGACAAACTCAGTATCAGTACGATATTTCTTGGAATCCGGAATATGGCGGGAATGAAATTCTCCTATTTGTCACCCTTTTACAGAAAACTACAGAAAACGGAAATTTTACAGAAACCGGGAAGAGGGGTTGATGTATTTTTTATTGGATTTGGATCCGTCGGGACTGACGGGGCTCGAACCCGCAGCTTCCGCCTTGACAGGGCGGTGCTCTGACCAATTGAACTACAATCCCAGGGAAATAAAGTGTACAAGATACATATTCTTATGATTTCACTCAAACCCTTTTTATTTTAATTTCAGATTCGAATCGCCTCCTTGAACTAGAGACGCAAGTGGTATATTGCTATCCACATGGATATATACTTTATTGATGACGGCACGGATTACTAGTTATCTTTTCATTAGTTCAAATCAAAATCGCTCAATCATTAGCAAGATCAGAATTTGTGTGAAAAAAATAGAACAAATCAAATAAATAACAGGGAGAGATATATCAGAAATTTTGACTTTTTTCCATATTAGGCATTTCGAGAGAACAAAGGGGTTATATCATTTCATGGCGGATCAGTGAATTATTGGGCCGAGCTGGATTTGAACCAGCGTAGACATATTGCCAACGAATTTACAGTCCGTCCCCATTAACCGCTCGGGCATCGACCCAGAAAGAATCAATTCCAGACTTATTTTATTATATTCAAAATCCATGATCAACTTCCTTTCGTAATACCCTACCCCCAGGGGAAGTCGAATCCCCGCTGCCTCCTTGAAAGAGAGATGTCCTGAACCACTAGACGATGGGGGCACATTTGCCCGACCGTCAACACGCTATGCTCATAGTATGAACAGTTTTTTGAAATTGTCAATATAACGAAATAATATGATCAGATTCCAAAGATCTTTCCGTTTTTCCGGATTCCGTAGAATTTTGAAATTCGTCATTTATATTCATGTTCATGATTTATTCAATTTATATTCATGATTTGTCCATTATAATCGCCATTATCCAGTAATTATATTAATATTAGTAATTATATTAATATTATTAATTATTAGTATTATTAATATATAAATTCAATTATATAAATATAAGAATTATATAAGATTATTTTTTCTATAAGATTATTTTAAAAGATTATTTTAAAATTATATAAATAAAATCCATTATTAATTATTATCGCTATTATTATTTATTTTATTATATAATTATTATTTATTTTATTATATAAATATTTATTATATAATTATTATTTATTTTATTATATAAATATTTATTATATAAATAGTAATAATATAAATATAAAATAAAATATAAATAATAATGGAAAATCAAAATAGAATAGAAATAGAGAGATAGAATGTAAGAATAGAAAAAATAGGAAGTATCCTTTCCTTTGGTTTGCCAGAAAGCCATAAAAGTAAATCCCATTTCTTCCACTTTCATTCATTGATTCACCCAGTGTTAAGATAGATAGACATATCTCTATCTCACGCTAAACCAGGAACTTAACAAATGATAAATATAGAAATCCAGGTAGGGAAATAACTATCAACAAATTATCAATTTTTTTTTTCTAAGAATTTTGTTCAAGGGACAAATAGAATCTCTTCATCCGTGATTCGCTTCATCTGTGATTCGCTTCATCCGTGATTCGATGAAATATCTTGGATCTATGTTGAAGTGGTAAGTACATGTCCATGGATCAATCAAATGCATTTTTTGTTAGGATGGGAGTCAATTCAATTAGGTTCGGCCTTGAAACAATTCATTGCATTGATATTCATCAAATTGATATTTATCAAATTCAATAAACCATTTTTTTTTTTACCTATATTTTATTTACTAATTTAGCCTTTACTCTACTCATCAGGTAAATCAAATTTCTCGTTTATGACAAAGCTACTATAAATCTACATTTACTCCATATACTTAATTCTATTTAGATTTATTCTAATCTATTTCATATATTTAATCTATTTCATTTACTATATTTACTTTATATAGATTTGTAGATTTGA